AGCTTCCATACCTGTTTATTTTTTGTTTATTTTTGGGGGGATCATATCCCGGATAAAGAAAGAGCAAGAGTAACAAAAAAAATGACGATTCAAATCAAGATTTCTATGGTACCCTATATCAACATCAAATCATAAAAAGAAAATAGATTCGAAAGAAAGAAATGTTGTATCAGATTGCTTGTCTTCTTGTAGTTGGATCTCCAAGTTTTTGGAATGCTCCAAATTCTACTTGAGCATCCAAATCTGGGTCAATACCAGCAAAAACGTCTCTAAACAAAGTTCGAGCACCATGCCAAATGTGTCCGAAGAAGAAGAGCAAAGCAAATGAAGCATGTCCAAAAGTAAACCAACCCCTTGGGCTGCTACGAAAAACACCATCAGATTTCAAAGTAGCACGATCTAATTCAAAAATTTCTCCCAATTGAGCGCGCCTAGCATATTTTTTGACAGTAACAGGATCACTATAACTGACTCCATTGAGTTCACCACCGTAGAACTCAACAGTTACACCTACTTGTTCGACACTATACTTTGATTCTGCCCTTCGAAAAGGAACATCAGCTCTAACAATCCCGTCTCCGTCTACCAAAACGACCGGAAATGTTTCAAAAAAGGTAGGCATACGACGTACAAAAAGTTCACGGCCTTCTTTATCTCTAAAGATAGGATGTCCTAACCATCCAACTGCTATTCCATCCCCGTTATCCATTGAGCCCGCCCTGAATAATCCCCCTTTTGCCGGATTATTTCCGATGTAATCATAAAAGGCTAATTTTTCGGGAATTTTAGACCAAGCTTCTGATAAACTTTGATTTTCGGCTAATCCAGCGCTAACTCTTCTATATATTTCTTGTTGGAAGTACCCCTGATCCCATTGATAACGAGTAGGCCCAAATAATTCGATGGGGGTAGTCGCTGAACCATACCACATAGTTCCGGCAACAACAAAAGCTGCAAAAAAGACAGCAGCGATACTACTGGAAAGGACAGTTTCAATATTGCCCATGCGCAATCCTTTGTATAGACGTTGGGGCGGGCGAACGCTAAGATGAAATAGGCCTGCTAATATGCCCAAAGTCCCTGCTGCAATATGATGAGAGGCTATTCCTCCCGGAACAAAAGGATCAAAACCCTCCACACCCCACGCTGGATTTACAGATTGTACTTTTCCTGTTAGCCCATAAGGATCGGACACCCATATGCCAGGACCATACAAGCCTGTTACATGAAATGCACCAAAACCAAAGCAAGCCACGCCTGCAAGAAATAAATGTATTCCAAATATTTTTGGCAAATCCAAAGAAGGTTTTCCTGTACGTTCATCACAAAATATTTCTAGATCCCAATACACCCAATGCCAGATAGCTGCCAAAAAGCACAATCCAGAAAAGAAAATATGTGATCCAGCCACACCTTCATAACTCCAAATACCCGGATTCGTTACACTCCCCCCCGTGATACTCCAACCGCCCCATGAATTGGTTATTCCTAAACGAGTCATGAAGGGTATAACGAACATACCCTGTCTCCACATTGGATCAAGAACAGGGTCAGAAGGATCAAAAACCGCTAATTCATACAGAGCCATCGAACCGGCCCAACCAGCAACCAAAGCAGTATGCATTATATGAACAGAAAGCAAACGTCCGGGATCATTCAATACAACGGTATGAACACGATACCAAGGCAAACCCATGGAAATACCCCTTTATGAAAGAAAAAAGACACTACGTAACTTTATTGCATTGTAAAAGACTATACTATGACTATGTTATGGACCCCCCTATTTAGTGGATTATTTCAACGTAAGGGTTCATATTTGTTCTATTCTGTTGGTAATAATGGAACAGTTTTGTTCGTAGGAACACAGAGAAGCAGATTTATTCTATACTCGATAAGTACCAATACGCAATGGGGAGGTTAATGCCATTTTCTATGAGCGAATGTGCCCATACTTGTTCATCATTAGAGGACACTATTCGTAATAATTTTCCCTTTTTTTTTCTTACTTTCTTTATAAATTTTTCTAATTTTATGAATAAAATTAGAGTTAGAGTAGGATAAAGTACAATAATTTAATTCTAAAGATAATAAAGGCTTTGTTACGTTTCCACATCAAAGTAAAATATAGTACTTAGTTCTTTTTTCTTTCATTTAATGCCTATTGGTGTTCCAAAAGTACCTTTTCGAAGTCCTGGAGAGGAAGATGCATCTTGGGTTGACATATAGTGCGACTTGTCAGATATATTGGGTCATATGGGATTTTCCCGTTTTCTCCCCAATCGAGATATCCTCTGTTTCGCCCACGAAAGATTCATTGAATCATCAAAAATTTGGAGCGTGAAGTGCAATTAGATCCATTTTTGGGGGGGATTCGAATTATTATTATTATTACTATTCTAAATTAGAAGAATTTATGGTTGGCTTAGTTGGACTACTACATTGAAGTATCCAGGCTCCGTTTAAAAAAACCAAGTAGTCTATATCATAAAGGATTCCTATTTCCTATTCTTAAAAAAATCCTTTTTTGTAAGTAGAAGTTATTTCAAACTCTTATGTTAATCAATCAATCGAGTAATATGCATGAAGCCGTCAACTATTTTACGGAATGCGTGAATTGAAAAAAAAAAAGAAGGGATAACAAAAAGAAGTGGTAATGGGAGCATTTGTACTATATGTGCAAATCAAAATCGGGCGGATCTTTACCCGGAGTAGAGCATAAACCTAAAAAGATTAAAGAGGCCCATTTAAGAACAAGAAAATGACATCGTGATTTGGATTGAATCTCGATGAAACAATCCATCAATGAAAAGTTAATTGGATAAGTTTATTTTATATTATACGTTATAAATATATATATATAATAAATATAAGGGGAACACAAACTCATGTTTCGTGAAAAATAAAAGAAAATCCTTTTATTATAAGTTATTGCTTATATATAAGTTATATTATTGCTATTGCTATGAAAAAAGAAAAAGTATTGGAATCTACACATTGATTCTCTTTTTTTTTTGAACCGTATGCGTCAAAAGGCGCCTGTACGGTTCCTGGGGGATACAATTTGACCCTAATCAACCGACTTTATCGAGAAAGATTACTTTTTTTAGGTCAAGAGGTTGATAGCGAGATCTCAAATCAACTTATTGGTCTTATGATATATCTTAGTATCGAGGATGATACTAAAGATCTGTATTTGTTTATAAACTCTCCTGGCGGATGGGTAATACCGGGGGTGGCTCTTTATGATACTATGCAATTTGTGCTACCAGATGTACATACAATATGCATGGGCTCAGCCGCTTCAATGGGATCTTTTATCCTGGTCGGAGGAGAAATTACCAAACGTTTAGCATTCCCTCACGCTTGGCGCCAATGAGGCTTTTATTTGACAGAAAAAAGAAGACTATGCCTTCGCCATATGAAATATGAATATTAAGTAATAATAGCATGGCACTTTGAATTCGATATAATCAATTTTGTTTTCGAAACATTAGATTAGATTATGTATCGAGAGAGTAATATGAGAAAAAGGTATTTCCTATTTTATTATTATTTATCGGAAGTCCAGTTCAGCGTCACAAACTTTTTTTCACACCAGAGGTCTCTTAAGAATATTTATAGTTTAGAGAGTATAGAGCGAAAAAAACAAGATTCTTTTTTCCTTAGTTTATTTGATCAAACAAAAAAGCAACTTTGGGATTGCTGAATAACAGACAAATCACAGACAAAAAAATATAATAAATATATAAAGCAACGGAGCCATCATAGTATTTTTGAATTCCTCCGAAAGGAAGGGTGGTAAGTTGATCATTTACCTATCGGGGTCTGATCGATCCTATTTTTTTAGGTAAGGGTCAATTTGATTGTAGAGCCGTATGCAATGCATAATGCCCGTACGGTTGTTCGATTCTATCTTTTTTTTTTTTTTTCTTGTTATTCTTTTATTACTTTCTTTTATCTTCCCCTCATCTAGAGAAACCTTTTATTATCTTATATCATCAGGGTAATGATCCATCAACCTGCTGGTTCTTTTTCTGAAGTAGCAACGGGAGAATTCATCCTGGAAGTGGGAGAACTACTGAAACTACGTGAAACCCTGACAAGGGTTTATGTACAAAGAACGGGCAAACCCTTATGGGTTGTATCCGAAGACATGGAAAGAGATGTTTTTATGTCAGCAACAGAGGCCCAAGCTTATGGAATTGTTGATCTTGTAGCGGTTGAATGACAATAGCCTGGATTTCGCGTCAATTCGTAATTTAAAATTAACCCTGCCGAGTTTCATTTTAATATTCTATGATGAATGATTTTTATTTCCTATTCTATTGAATAAAAGTAATTCATAATCATCCGGTTAGGATCGATCTAAACCAGCTCATTATGTATATGATTCAACATGCCAACGATTAAACAACTTATTAGAAATACAAGACAGCCAATTAGAAATGTCACAAAATCCCCCGCGCTTCGGGGATGCCCTCAGCGTCGAGGAACATGTACTAGGGTGTATGTGCGACTCGTTCAGATCATGAACTAGAACAAAGGAAAGAGAACAATGTTCAAATAAAAATGATCAAATAGGATAGAACGGAAAAATGAACTACATTTCTTTTTTATTATCTAAAAAGAAGGATAATTGATCATATTCCTTTTATTTTGTATGAAATTTATGGTTTCTATTGGTGTAAAACCACTCACCTCAATTTAAGATGAGAAGCAATTCTCCATTGGTAGCAAATGGTTATCCATTAAGCGGAGGAAATCTTAGTTAACATAGACCCCTCTTGCAAGAACGGACTAACAAGGTCAGCTACCCAGCCAACTTTCATAATTAAATACCGTTACTGTATAGGTAGAGCTCGTTGTGAAAGACCTATTACTGGAGAATTTCTGGGTAGAGCCGAAGAATGTGAACTATACAAGTTAGCAATAACATTGATTAAATGAAGTAAAGGCTCCGGTGTATAGAGAAGACCTCACCGTTTAAGAAGTAACCATAGAAACGATGGAATCCACTATTTATTTATCATGCTATTTTTTTTTTAATACCTAGTATATCGTATTTCGAGGTGAAATGCCTAGAAAAAATCGTGGTTGGGAAGGTTATAGTAGCCAAAGCCATTGGAATTTTTAGTTTATACATTGGAAAAATCCGTTTTGTTATTAATATACTAGGAAAGGGGCAAAAGAATAACTGAAAGAAAGGAAATCTATTAGTTATTCGTTAAAGTTTCATTTATTCAATGACCAGAATTAGACGGGGATATATCGCTCGGAGACGTAGAACAAAAATTCGTTTATTTGCATCAAGCTTTCGGGGGGCTCATTCAAGACTTACTCGAACTATTACTCAACAAAAAATAAGAGCTTTGGTTTCGGCTCATCGGGATAGGGATAAGCAAAAAATTAATTTTCGTCGTTTGTGGATCACTCGAATAAATGCAGCAATTCGTGAAAGGGGGGTATGCTATAGTTATAGTAGGTTAATAAATGATCTGTACAAAAGACAGTTGCTTCTTAATCGTAAAATACTTGCACAAATAGCTATCTCAAATAGGAATTGTCTTTATATGATTTCCAATGAGATCATAAAAGAAGTAAGTTGGAAGGAATCCACCGGTTAAACGGAGTTGCCCGGAGAATGAACTCCGGGAAGGTCGAATAAAAATGAATGAATAGAATATGATAAAATATGAGAAAGTAGTCAAAATAAATATGAATCAACACGTTCAATAAAAAAATTTATTCTTCCCAGATTATTATTTTTTTTCTTACGACACGAGAATTCAATTCGGATTCTTGGATTTTTCCAACAAAAGACCAATCCGCTTTTGAGTTCGGATGGGGATTTGAATTCAAGTGAAGAAAGAGTAAACCTATCTTTTTCTGGCTCTAAGACTAGGAGTTCTAGTGGTCGACTCGGTTCTTTCAAATTGTTTCTCATTATTAAGAAAAGGTAACAAAGATAAAATACGAGCTTGTTTTATAGCAATAGTAATTAATCGTTGTTGTTTCAAGGTCAATCTATTCACTCGTCTAGATAATATTTTTCCCTGTTCACTAATAAATCGACTAATTAAACTCATGTTTTTATAATCAATTCGATCCCCCGATTGGATCGGGGGCAAACGCCTACGAAAAGATCGCTTGGATTTAAGAAAAGTTCGCTTGGATTTATCCATGGTTTGGTTAGTTTATTTCTTATCCCTAAAATCCTATTTCAGCCGTATCTCTAATTAGAATAAATAAATAGGATTTAGTTTGTTTATAATTATCTTTAACTTTAACTATGTTAAATATGTTATATATATATAATGTCATTTTTTCCCTTTCCTTGTAAGATAAGAGCGCAGGTACTCGCTTCGATCTATTTCTTTATCTCCCCGTGAATCGTATGTTTGTTACAATATGGACAGAATTTTAGCAACTCCAATCGATTAGGCGTATTGTGCCGGTTCTTTTGAGTAATATATCTGGAAATGCCTGTTGATTCCTTATTAACACCGTTTCGAACACAAGCGGTACATTCCAAAAGAACCGGTATTCGCACATCTTTACCCTTGGCCATGAACCTCCTTTGGATTTTTCATTTACTCAACTCTTCCTCTTTCAATCCGAAACGAAAAAGAAGAAAGGAAGTAAAAAAATAGAATTTGTAACTTGCTATCTTCTTATGCAAGATTTCACTACAACCAATATAGGAAATAAGATAGAAAGATTTCTAAACTATATTTCAAATCACAGTACAGTATTTCATAGAAGTATCTTGTATAATACTCTTTCCCTAGAACCAGAGTTTCTATTCGACTTTCATAGAAATTTAATACAGAGAAATTTCATATTAATTTAATTCCAACCTGAACCCCAATCTCCCAGCCGTTGACTGCACTTTTATTCTTTCTCTTTCCTCCCTTATTCTAATTCTAAAAAGGGAAAAAAGAGAAAAGAGGGGGGGCTGCTATTTCATTTTATCTCTAATCTTCTTTATTCCTTCCCACTTCAATAACTAGAATGAAAAAAAGGGGAACGTCAACGCATCCGGGAAAAAACGATTAATCTCTATCAATAAACCTGCCAAAGAAACGAACCATAGAGTACTTAGTACCGGTGCCACAGAAAGGTATGTTTGTAGATCTCTCATTGAAAAAACTCCTTCATTTTATTTGTAATTTGTAATACAGAAGATAATACATATTGAAATGTACAATCATCCAATAAAAAGATTTACTTTTTTTTTATACAGAAAAAAACGTCCTTTTCTTCCCCAATATTGCCAACTCATTTATTTTTCCTAGGGGTTCCGTTCCATATTTCATATAGATAGAAGTTTTTTACTATTATTATATGTTAAATGAGACCAAAAAGACGAAATGGACATAAAAATTCTAGGTTTTAATAGAGGCGATAACGATGTGGAAAACAAGACAGGAATTCTCTACAATGACACTGTAGACCAATGGAAGGGATGTAGCGCAGCTTGGTAGCGCGTTTGTTTTG